TTTTTATTAGGGATAGTAATAAGAATAGTTATTCTATATATTTTGATATAAAAAAGAAAAAATTTGAGATTGATAATGATTTGAGTGACCTAGAATTTTTTTTTTATAGTTATTGTAGTTCTAGTTATCTGAATAATAGATCTAAAGGTGACAACGATCTGCACTATGATCCTTACATTAAGGATACTAAATATAATTGTACTAATCACATTAATAGTTGCATTGATTCTTATTTTCGTTCTCACATCTGTATTGATAGTCACTTTTTAAGCGATAGTCAAAATTCCAATGAAAGTTACATTTATAATTTCATTTGTAGTGAAAGTGGAAAGATTCGTGAAAGAAAAAATTACAAGATAAGAACTAATAGGAATCGTAGTAATTTAATGAATTCTAAGGATTTCGATATAACTCAAAACTACAATCAATTGTGGATTCAATGCGACAATTGTTATGGATTAATGTATAAGAAAGTCAAAATGAATGTTTGTGAACAATGTGGACATTATTTGAAAATGAGTAGTTCAGAGAGAATCGAGCTTTCGATTGATCCGGGTACTTGGAATCCTATGGATGAAGACATGGTCTCTGCGGATCCCATTAAATTTCATTCGAGGGAGGAACCTTATAAAAATCGTATTGACTCTGCTCAAAAAACGACAGGATTGACTGACGCTGTTCAAACAGGTACAGGTCAACTAAACGGTATTCTGGTAGCCCTTGGGGTTATGGATTTTCAGTTTATGGGGGGTAGTATGGGATCCGTAGTAGGCGAAAAAATAACTCGTTTGATCGAGTATGCTACCAATCAATGTTTACCTCTTATTTTAGTGTGTTCTTCCGGAGGAGCACGAATGCAAGAAGGAAGTTTAAGTTTGATGCAAATGGCTAAAATTTCTTCGGTTTTATGTGATTATCAATCAAGTAAAAAGTTATTCTATATATCAATTCTTACATCTCCTACTACCGGTGGGGTGACAGCTAGTTTTGGTATGTTGGGGGATATCATTATTGCCGAACCCTATGCCTATATTGCATTTGCGGGTAAAAGAGTAATTGAACAAACATTGAAAAAAGCCGTGCCTGAAGGTTCACAAGCGGCTGAATCTTTATTACGTAAGGGCTTATTGGATGCAATTGTACCACGTAATCCTTTAAAAGGTGTTCTGAGTGAGTTATTTCAGCTCCATGCTTTTTTTCCTTTGAACAAAAATGAAATAAAATAGAACGGTTAGTTTATCAGAATTAAACGAAAACCCTGAAAAATGCATTTTTCTTTCGAATCATTTTTTTATCGATATTCTTGTTTACTACTCAGTAAACCTCTATCAACAAGATAAAAAATCAATTTTTGCTTTCGGGAAGTTCAAATTAGACTAGACAAATAAAACAAAGTTCATTTTCCTCCCTTGCTTGCAATAGATATATCAAATAGAGATATATACAGATCTATAGAGAGTCTTCCATCTTTTTGCATTTCCCGAAAATTCCCTGTTGTTGGATCATATTCTAATCAATTTTGTAGAAATTTGTAATGGAATAAAAATTTTTCTTTATTAATGACTATTATAAGTAGAAGACAAAAAGAATAATAAATCTAACAAGGGGATTATGATACATCTATTTGATTTTTAAAGATTAATAAGTCCATTTATTTAGTTTGGCGTTTCTTGTACCTATTTTTTGATTCTATTTCTATTAGGTTCTATTCTATAATATTTCTATTAGGTTATATATTAGTATTAGATATATATTTACTTAAAGATACTTAGTATAATTATATAATATATATAATAGAAATAATAAAAATACAAGATATTTTAAGATATCTTTAGAATTCAGAATATAACAATAACAGGTACAAATATTAAATTGAGGTACCCATTTTATGACAACTTTCAATAACTTACCCTCTATTTTTGTGCCTTTAGTAGGCCTAGTCTTTCCGGCAATTGCAATGGCTTCTTTATTTCTTCATATTCAAAAAAAGAAGATTTTTTAGATCGGATGAGACCTAATCGTATCACTCCTTTTTTTATTTTAAAAACTTCGATTCGATAAGACCCATTTGGTAGAATATTGTATAACACATAGATTCCTACAAACATAAATAAAAAAAGCTCTTATGCATGTGTAAATGTATTATATGAGTAAAAAAATTTGCGCTCTTTTGAAAAATGGATCATCATCGGGCCGATGTATGAAATTCAAGTCAATGTATTTATTTGTATGTATATAGCTATAGGGGATCATATAAAGGAAGGAGATGTTATTATTTTCGATATCAAAATTATATGAATTATTCCTGAGGTAAAGGTTCACAACAAAATAGTTGATGAGAGTTACTTTGAAAACAAAAAAAGGAAAGTCATATTTTCTCAATTCCAAAAAATTGTATAACTGGATCTAATATATATGAGTTGGCGATCAGAATCTATATGGATAGAATTTATAACGGGGTCTCGAAAAACAAGTAATTTCTGCTGGGCCTTTATCCTATTTTTAGGTTCATTAGGATTCTTATTGGTTGGAACTTCCAGTTATCTTGGTAGAAATGTTATCTCGTTATTTCCGTCTCAGCAAATCATTTTTTTTCCACAAGGGATTGTGATGTCTTTCTATGGTATCGCAGGTCTCTTTATTAGTTGCTATTTGTGGTGCACTATTTTGTGGAATGTGGGTAGTGGTTATGATCTTTTCGACCGAAAAGAAGGAATAGTGCGTATTTTTCGTTGGGGATTTCCTGGAAAAAGTCGTCGCATCTTTTTACGATTCCTTATGAAAGATATTCAGTCCATCAGAATAGAAGTTAAAGAGGGGGTTTCTGCTCGGCGTGTCCTTTATATGGAAATTCGAGGTCAAGGGGCTATTCCTTTAATTCGTACTGATGAGAATTTTACTACACGAGAAATTGAGCAAAAAGCTGCTGAATTGGCTTATTTCTTGCGTGTACCAATTGAAGTATTTTGAAATGAATTAATTTTAAAAGACTAAATGCTTTGGCAGTAGGAAGAAAAAAAGAAAGAATTTCTTTCTTTTTTTTTGTCAATTAAACATTCATCTATTCTTTTATGCTCGTTTTTTTTGATATATTTGATAGAAAGTTTCTTCGTCTCGAAATTAGTATTGATCGAAAAAAGGGAGAATAACATCCTGGAAACCCAATTTTTTCTTGATTCAAATTGGAAGTGTATTCCGCGTCTATTTCTGTATTCTTTCTAGATTCAAAGCAAAGACTAAGTATTGAATCAAAAGAAAAAGAGAAAATGGATTCATAGGCTCAATACATTCTATTCGAATTAGAATAGAAACTCATGCTCGATAGAAATATTAGATCTAATAGAATCAACAACTGAGGTAGGTTCATTAACAATTCACAGATTCAAAATGGCAAAAAAGAAAACATTCATTCCTTTTTTTTATTTTACGTCTATAGTCTTTTTGCCCTGGTTGATCTCTCTCTGCTGTAATAAAAGTTTGAAAACTTGGATTACTAATTGGTGGAATACTAGACAATGCGAAACTTTTTTGAATGATATTCAAGAAAAAAGTGTTCTAGAAAAATTCATACAATTAGAGGAACTATTCCAGCTCGATGAAATGATAAAGGAATACACAGAAACCGATTTACAACAATTTCGTCTAGGAATCCACAAAGAAACGATCCAATTCATCAAGATACACAATGAGTATCGTATCCATACAATCTTGCACTTCTCGACAAATCTAATATCTTTCGTTATTCTAAGTGGTTATTCCTTTTGGGGTAAGGAAAAGCTTTTTATTCTGAATTCTTGGGTTCAAGAATTCCTATATAATTTAAGTGATACAATTAAAGCTTTTTCGATTCTTTTATTAACTGATTTATGTATCGGATTTCATTCGCCTCACGGTTGGGAACTAATGATTGGTTATATTTACAAAGATTTTTGGTTTGCTCATTATGAGCAAATTTTATCTGGTCTAGTTTCTACCTTTCCAGTCATTCTTGATACAATTTTTAAATATTGGATCTTTCGTTATTTAAATCGTGTATCTCCGTCACTTGTAGTGATTTATCACGCAATAAATGACTAAAAAATGATTCACTGATCCAATTCTAATCTTTCGTACCTTATACATCATAACCAAATCAAAGTCGTATTTACTTTACTCTTTTTACCCATGAGGGATTCCTTGTATATTTCAAAAAAAAATTGGATTTTTTTCAGTAAATGTAAATAGCAGAATTGTGGCTAGGGAAGTATATTATCGACCTACCTAACTTTATTGTAGAAATTTTCGGGATAAATGATTGGACCATGCAAACTAGAAATACCTTTTCTTGGATAAGGGAAGAGATTACTCGCTCCATATCTGTCTCACTCATGATATATATAATAACTTGGGCATCCATTTCAAGTGCATATCCGATTTTTGCCCAGCAGAATTATGAAAATCCACGAGAGGCAACTGGGCGTATTGTATGTGCCAATTGCCATTTAGCTAATAAGCCCGTGGATATTGAGGTTCCACAAACGGTACTTCCTGATACTGTATTTGAAGCAGTTGTTAAAATTCCTTATGATATGCAACTAAAGCAAGTTCTAGCTAATGGTAAAAAAGGAGCTTTGAATGTGGGAGCTGTTCTTATTTTACCCGAGGGGTTTGAATTAGCCCCTCCCGATCGTATTTCACCCGAGATGAAAGAAAAGATAGGAAATCTTTCTTTTCAGAATTATCGCCCCGATAAAAAAAATATTCTTGTGATAGGTCCTGTTCCTGGTCAAAAATATAGTGAAATAACCTTTCCGATTCTTGCCCCAGACCCTGCTACTAATAAAGATGTTCACTTCTTAAAATATCCTATATACGTAGGTGGAAACAGGGGAAGGGGTCAGATTTATCCTGATGGTAGCAAAAGTAACAATACAGTTTATAATGCGACGGCAGGAGGGATAATAAGCAAAATTTTACGAAAAGAAAAAGGGGGATACGAAATAACCATAGTGGATGCATCG